TCTCTCATCAAAAGGCGCTATTCTATAATGTCTGTTTAGCAGATCCCCCGCTAACCCAAGTGAGCATTCAAATATCTGTCCCACATTCATTCGTGAAGGTACTCCTAATGGATTGAAAACCATATCAACCGGTGTTCCATCTTGCAAATAGGGCATATCTTGTCTAGATAAAACTTTGGAAATAATACCCTTATTCCCATGCCTTCCAGCGACTTTATCACCTACTTTGATCTCACGTTTCTGTGAAATATATATACGAATCATTTCTGGATTATAACTGGAACCCCCTTTTTTCTGGATCCATCTCACATCAATAACCCGACCTCTTCCGCCTATGGGTAGTTTTAGAGAGGTTTCCTTTGCAGTGGCTACTTGAATACCAAGTATAGCTCGTAATAATCTATCCTCTGGGGCATACGATGATTCGTTCGCCGCCTGAGGCGTTAATTTACCTACTAAAATATCCCCTGTTTCCACCCAAGATCCTAGTATCACAATTCCATTTCTGTCTAAATTTCGGAGTAAAAAATCCTCTAAATGGGGTATTTCCTTAGTGATTCTTTCCGGGCCTTGACTTGTCATATGAGTCTGAATTTCATATTTACGTATGTGAAAAGAAGTATAAATATCATGATATACCAGGCGTTCACTGATAAGTACCGCGTCTTCAAAATTGTAACCTTCCCATGGCATATAAGCTACTAATACGTTTTTTCCCAAAGCGAGTTCCCCCCCAACAGTAGCCGCGCCATCCGCTAAAATTTGCCCTTTTTTAATGTATTTACCCCGGGGAACCCGGGATTTTTGGTGCATACAAGTATTTTTGTTGGAACGTTTATACATAACTAATGGGATATTTAGAGTCTTCCTATTACTCGAGAAAATCATTTTTTGAGTATCTGTATAAATGATCTTTCCTTCATGTTCAGCTATAGCAGAAACTCCCGAATCCAAGGCCGCTTGGCCTTCCAGTCCGGTTCCAACAATGCACTTTTCGGATCGAGAAAGCGGAACTGCTTGACGTTGCATATTAGAACTCATTAAAGCCCTATTTGCATCATTATGCTCAATAAAAGGAATGAGCGAGGCTCCAATCGAAAAATATTGGAATGGAAAAATGCTTCGAAGATGAATCTGTTCCCATGCAATAGTTAGGAATTCTTGGCGATATCGAGCAGGAACAACCTGTTCTTCCTGAATACCCCGATTCAAGGCTAAAGAATTTCCTGCCGCTATCATATAATATTCATCTTTACTTGGTGATAAATAAATCATCTGTGCCTCTTTTGATCCTTCGGATATCTCATAAAACGGACTCTCTATGGATCCCCAATAACCAATCCTCACATGAATAGCTAAAGACCCAATAAGTCCAACATTAATTCCTTCAGATGTGTCAATTGGGCAAATACGTCCATAGTGACTCGGATGGATATCCCGTATACGAAAACTGGCAGTTCGCCCTGTCAATCCTCCAGGACCCAAATAACTCAATTTGCGCCCATGAACGGTTTGTGTCAATGGATTAGTTCGATCCAAAACTTGAGATAAAGGGTGTAGTCCGAAAAAAGATTCATAAGTAGTTGTCAATGAAGTTGAAGTTACCAAATTTTGAGGAGTCGGTATCAATTTATGTCGGATTGATCCACATATAGTTCCTCGAACTGCATTTTCTAAACGAACAAGAGCCAATCCAAATTGATCCTGTAACAGATCCGCTACAGAACGAATACGTTTATTTTTCAAGTGATTCATATCGTCAAGTGTACCCATTCCAAATTTCATTCCGATCAAATGATCCGCAGCAGACAATACATCCCGCGGTAACAAAAATGTATTATTTTCAGGTATGTCAAGATTTAATCTTCGATTCATATTTCGTCGACCAATTCTTCCTAATTCACATCTTTGTTGAAAAAATTTCTTTTGTAATTCTTTACATAAAGACTCAGAGAATACTGGGTCCCCGCCTACACAAGCAAATTGCTGATAAAACTCCAAAATGGCATTTTCCTTTGACCCAATCTTTTTTTTCTCCTTATCATTCAGGAAAGACAAGAAAATTTCAGGATAACAAACATTATCTAGAATTTCTCTTAGATTCAAACCCATAGCTGATAATAGAACTAGAATCGATATTTTTTGTTTCCTACTCACGCGGGCCCATATCCTTGCTTTTCTATCAATTTCTAAATCTGATCTTCCTCCCCAATCTGATATTATGGTGCTGGTATAGATGGAAATTCCGTTATGGTCCAATTCTGAGCGGTAGTAAATACCGGGACTTTGCAATATTTGATTGATCACAATTCTATAAATTCCATTTACTATAAAAGTTCCTAGGGAATTCATTAGAGGAATGTTTCCAATAAATACGGTTTGTTCTTGCATATCTCTACGGGTTTTCCAAATTAATCCTGCAGGTACATATAATTCAGAAGAATATGTGAGTGATTCATACACAGCATCTCTTTCTTTTATCAAGGGTTCCGCTAATTGATATGTTTCCACAAAAAATTTAAATTCAATTTCGTGATCCGTATCTTCAATTTTAGGAAATTTCTGAAATTCCTCCATCAAGCCTTGACTAATGAACCTACAAAATCCCTCAAATTGTATCTGGCTAAATCCAGGTATTGTAGACATTTCCTCATTTCCATCCCGGAGCATTTTAATCTTGAGTTTCCTGTTTGTTTATTGAAAAAATTCCATTAGTGGTTCACCCCTCATCGAACCATATGGATCGATCTAGCAATGATGGAATGTATATTCTGTTTACTAAATCACATAAAATTTTAGCCAACCCCATCCATATTTATGTATTTCATACCTACAAACGGAGACGTAAGGTAATAGAATAATAAATCAACTTTTCGACACAAGACAGATACAAAGGTAAATGGATTGATAAAGCATTCCTGCAAAAAAATTATGCTACTTATACTTAGGGAGTCTTGTATAGAATCTAAAAATTAATCCAAGTTCTACTTAATTATGATATTACAATCAGATTAGATATTATGATATTACAATCAGATTAGATTAGTAAAAAAAAAAAAAGGATTCCTCTCTCCGTGAATGAGATAAAGACAAAATAATTTAATTAGGAGCAGTATGGGGTTTACTTTTATTTTAATACTTTATTCAATGTTAAAAAAAGGATTCATAGATTTTGTTTTTGGTAGTCGAATTCGTAGACAATGATATATACAATATGATAAACAGTTAATCATAATTTTTTTGATTAAGTATATCCAAATACAAATTTAAATACATCCAAATACAAATATAATTAACTATTCTTATATTCTATCTTTTAGTATAGTTCCGCTTAAAGCAACATAAGTTGTCCTATATCATAATTTATCTTTTCTATTCAATAAAAGAAAAAAGCCCCACGGGTTTCTCTATAGAAAATATGTGAATAAAATACCCGACTTGATATCCAGAATTCATATTTTAGGCTTTACATATGTATACAATTATTGTTATAATTATAATTGCAAAAGGATTTTTTATTAAAAATAACGGATACCGATCAATTGTAAATAATTTGCACTTTATTATATCATTAAGGGGAATTTTAGATACTAATTTAGAAACCCTTAATTATAGCAATTCCAAATAAACAAATAAAATAGTTAATAATTTGTTCATAAATTTTACCTGGGAGGGGCCTTTTTAGTTGTTAGTTAAAATTGTTATATGTTATATATATTATATTTGATATATTTGAGATATATTTAGTTGACGAAAATAATCTCAACGAGATCAAATAAAAAATGGGGATTCCCTTTTTGAATTTAAGTACAATGCGATTTAAGATAGAAATAAAATACAAAAAATTAGGAAGTCCCCCTATTCCACATAGGAATAGAGGAAGTCCGTAGGATATTTATATCGTTTTGGCGACATGGCCAAGTGGTAAGGCGGGGGACTGCAAATCCTTTATCCCCAGTTCAAATCTGGGTGTCGCCTGATCAAAAGAAAATATTTGGAAGTTCTTATCCCACGAATTGAAATTAAATGGAACTTGCCGAATTCGTGTCCAACAGAAGCAGAGATCGAAGAAGGCCTTATCTATTACTTGAGGAATTCCTGGATTCATATATAAATTCTTTCCTTAAAAAAAAAGGTATTCTGGATGTAACTAAAAAGGGTTCCCGATGTAATTAAAATCAGTACTTAATGGACATAAAGGAAATCTTTTTTTTTTTAGTTAGGGGCATACTATATAATTTATCAAATAAATGGGTATAGATACTATGAGTTGCAATTCAAAGTTAAGAAATAAGAAATACCTGTATCCAAAATCAAATTTTCCTAATTAGCTTACCCTATCCCTATGTTACTAAGGTAATGTCTAATGAGGTAATGTCTAATGACTACTTAGTCTAGTATTAGTAGGCTGATAATAAAATTTGGTAGTTGTGGAAACAAATGAAGATACTTTCCATCTTCAATTAGAGACATTCCATTGCTATTTCCGAAGAGTGTCTATCCTATTTGTACTTAAAACTTTCCCATTTCACCGTAGTTCCTATATTATCTACTATATTATCTTCCTATATTATCTAATATTATCTATATATATTAAATAATCTATATATATTAAATAATCTATATATACTAAATAAATAATATAGATAAATACAAATATAGCATATAGTAACTTATTACGAATGGGTTGATTAGATTGCTTGAGAAATTGTTTTAAGTTAAAATCAAGTTTTGACTCTGCACCAAGGATTCCACTATGATTGGTAATTAATAATGGAATAATTCCTTCATTTCATAATATAGGGGACATAATTTACATGGATATAGTAAGTCTCGCTTGGGCTGCTTTAATGGTAGTTTTTACATTTTCCCTTTCGCTTGTAGTGTGGGGAAGGAGTGGACTTTAGAATACTCCTAATTGAATAAGTGAATTGGATCTTTTTTTTTATGGATTCTTTGTAAAATGGTTCGAAATCTAACTATAGATTATTCTCATAGTTGGATTTCGAAATTCAGGTCAACAAGATAGGGTTTTATTTCGAACAGAATTCTTTTCTATTTTTATTTGCTAAATAAGTTCTTACCAGAATGAGAATTCTGGATATTACAGTGAGAAGCAAGCAATTCCCCATTTTTTATTTATTTTTTCTATATTTTTTAATATGTAAATTAATGAATAATAAAACGAATGTATTACAATAAATATTGTAAATTAGTCGATATCAAATCTCTTTCTGTATATACTTGTATATCTATCGAAAAGTATTTACATTATAGAAATTTTTATACTATATTTAATAAATTAAATATAGTATAGAGTCTTAGATATTCTATTATATTGAATCATTATATAATGATTCAATATAATAGAATTCTTTAAGTATTATTCTAATAAGAATTTGAATATTGAATAATAATTAAAAAGTTAGAGTTTCGTAAGTGTTAATTCCAGTTCTAGTATTTAATTTAAATCCCTTTTATTTCTTCAATCATGGATAAGAAATCCTAAATTATAATCAAATTAATCATTTTGACTGACTGTTTTTACGTATATGATAAGTAAAAAAGCGGTGGGAACTAGAATAAAGAGTGCAGTAGCAATAAATGCGAGAATATTTACTTCCATAATTTCATTGTTTTTTTCTTCGCAATAGCTCGGGATCTAATCCCATAGAGATGCCAAATTTGACTTCTTTCTATAAATTCAATGGGATGAATTACATCCTAATGATATGGAATCCATTAAATATTATGAATAACAATATAGGATCCCTCAAATTGATTCATCGTCGCGAATTGCATAGTATAGCATAAGAAGATTCTTTATCCATACAAAAAAATGGAATTCTCAACCCAATAAGGACTCTTGTTGAGTTTATCACCCTTTTCTACTCTTTATTTTCTTCCTTATTTTTCATATAGAATTTTTGCATGTACGATTATATAATGAGGTATCATATGACTCATATTGTTCCTAGACTCAAACAAAAAAAAAAGAGGTTAATTCTAAACTACGTTTTTTTGTAATGATTCCATTTTGAATACGGGGAAATATGGTAAATATGAATCCAAGTAGAGTAAAAAAAGATAGAATATTCCAACCAATTTCCTAAACGAAAAAGATGCCTTGTTTTATTTTTGTTTTCTTAGGACCCCCAATTCTTGGATTGGTGCGTATAGATAAAAAATTATGTGTACAATTTGAATGAGATAGATTGTTTACAATTAATAATTTCTAAAAAAAAAAATAGGAGCTTGTATTCTATAATAAAATAGAAAATTAAGAAAGGGGTTGCTTAAGCTGAAAAGTCGTTTTTAGAGTTAATTATCTTAAATCTTCATTGTGCATTGTATAATAAATGAGTATGTATATTATATGTAATCCACTATTTTGCTGATCAAGAACAATAAGGAAAACGGTATTCCTGAATAGAATGCTAATGTTCCGCTGATTAGACCAATCCATATCCATCGAGTTCGGGACTGACGGGGCTCGAACCCGTAGCTTCCGCCTTGACAGGGCGGTGCTCTAACCAATTGAACTACAATCCCAGTAAGAAGTATACATATGGGTTTCATTCAAACATTCCATGTTTCTTGTAACAGAAATCTTAATGATATACTAATATAAGAACCAGACTCTAATGAAAATGAGAGTGCCACTAATTACTAAAAATCTTGTAGTTATTTTATTATCACAAGATTTAGTATAATATAAATCTTTCAATAAGAAACAATAAGAAAAAAAACTCTTTTTTACTCCTTTCATGATCCTTATCCTTAACTTTATAATGTGAATGTGAATCCTTAGAAAAATTATAACATGTGGACGGGAAAAGATGGGCTATAAAAAAAAAAAAGGGGGGGGGGAACTACTTTTTATTCCATATCAGACGTTTGTGGATAAGAAATTGGTTATATCATACTTATAGCGAATTATTGGGCCGAGCTGGATTTGAACCAGCGTAGACATATAGCCAACGAATTTACAGTCCGTCCCCATTAACCGCTCGGGCATCGACCCAGGAAGAATCCATTTTAGGATTACTGATAATTGATAATTCATGATAAACTTCCTTTCGTAGTACCCTACCCCCAGGGGAAGTCGAATCCCCGCTGCCTCCTTGAAAGAGAGATGTCCTAAACCGCTAGACGATAGGGGCATACCCACCTGACCACTATCATACTATGAGCAGTTTTTTGGAATTGTCAATATAAATAATCCAATAAATAAGCTCAAAAACTTTGCCCCCCTTTTATTTCATAGAAATTTTTTATGGTTCTTTCATAAACCATTTATACCTATTTCTATTTTAGTTAGTTATTCTTAGATTAGTAAAAGTTAATACAAATTTTCTATATTTAATCTATTCCTATTTAGAATTCTTTTTTTTTTTTTTTTTCTATTTATATTATTTATTTAGAATTCCATTTATCTATTCTTTATTCCTTGAGATGAGGGAATTTTTGGTCCGAATTGCTATTTCTAAAAAAAAAAAAAAAAAAAAAAATTTTACCTTAATTCCAGACTTCACCTTTAGATAAATCAAATTTATTGCTTTTAAACGAGTTCCTATGAATATATATATAATATACATATGTAAATATATATATAATATATAATATACATATGTATAATACATACATAGATAGATTAAATTCAGTAATGGAATAATATATAATATACATATGTATAATACATACATAGATAGATTAAATTCAGTAATGGAAAATGACTCATTCATGAATTGAATACAGTGGGCCCTTTTAACTCAGTGGTAGAGTAACGCCATGGTAAGGCGTAAGTCATCGGTTCAAATCCGATAAGGGGCTTTTTACGTGAAACTTCAGTCTTTGTTTTTCCCTTTTTGGCAAAGAATGCAAATCCTGTTTGTTATTCTTTTTTACCCATTTATAAGCGCTTTGTTTATTTATTTCTACAAACAAAATTGTTAAAAAATATTTATTATGTAATATATATTTATTATGTATATATAATAATGATAATAATGAGTTAGAATTCCATATTGATAATGGGTTATCATTGTATATGAATTAATTAGAAAATTATTTATGCATTTCCTTATTTTTAATTGCTAAACCTAAAATATTAATACTTCACCATTCCATTCTTAGAAGCATCTTAGAATCGAAGCAAATCAAAAAAAAAAATAAGTGGACCTGACCCATGAAATCATAATTATATCAGCTATTCTGATATTTAAATTCAATATAAATGAAATTGTAGAAACGGACTTTTTTATTTCTTTTAACTTAACCACACAAGAATTTGTCGATATTTCCAGTTTCTTTTTCTCGTTACGTTAGATTTCATAAGAAAAAATAGCTATTCTCTTATTTTAGTCTGCAAGTAAAAGTTCTTTTTAATAATCGATTTTTTTTTCATTCTGAAATTCCCTATTGTTGTGCCGTCAATGCGATAGAGGACAAATGTGAGAGAAGGACTTTTATTTATAGGTATAGAAAAAATAAAAATAGGTAATTTTTTTATCTATCGGATTAAATAATGGTAAAATAAAAAGATAAATATTTGAAGTTTCCTTTTTTTGTTTAACCTCTTAAAGGATATACTATGAAATTGGAGTCATATGACAATTCTCAATTCGAGTGGTATGTGGTATTAAGAATAGTAAAGCCTAATCGAATGGAACTCATGGATTTATCTGGATCGATTTGTGGTCTAATAAGAAAATGCAATTTGTATCTTCGAAACCCATTGGAAGGGGTATTGGACGATTCCTCGTCTATTGATAATAAAACTATCGTATACCCTGGAAATTCTATGAGGTGTTCGGAAATGGTTGAAGTAGTTGAATAGGAGGATAACTATGACTATCGCCCCTGGTAGATTTATAAAAGAAGAAAATGATTTATTTGATATTATGGATGACTGGTTAAGAAGGGACCGTTTCATTTTTGTGGGTTGGTCCGGTTTATTGCTCTTTCCTTGTGCCTATTTTGCTTTAGGAGGTTGGTTCACGGGTACAACCTTTGTAACTTCCTGGTATACCCATGGATTGGCAAGCTCTTATTTGGAAGGTTGCAATTTCTTAACTGCTGCAGTTTCTACTCCTGCCAATAGTTTAGGACATTCTTTATTGTTACTATGGGGCCCTGAAGCACAAGGAGATTTTACCCGTTGGTGTCAATTAGGCGGTTTGTGGACTTTTGTTGCTCTTCATGGTGCTTTCGGGCTAATCGGCTTTATGTTACGTCAATTTGAACTTGCTCGATCTGTGCAATTGAGGCCTTATAATGCAATTGCATTTTCTGGTCCAATTGCTGTTTTTGTTTCTGTATTCCTGATTTATCCATTGGGGCAGTCTGGTTGGTTTTTTGCACCTAGTTTTGGTGTAGCAGCCATTTTTCGATTCATTCTTTTCTTCCAAGGATTTCATAATTGGACATTGAACCCCTTTCATATGATGGGAGTTGCTGGAGTACTAGGTGCTGCTTTACTTTGTGCTATTCATGGTGCCACTGTAGAAAATACTTTATTCGAAGATGGTGACGGTGCAAATACATTTCGTGCTTTTAACCCAACTCAAGCAGAAGAGACTTATTCAATGGTCACTGCTAACCGCTTTTGGTCACAAATCTTCGGGGTTGCTTTTTCCAATAAACGTTGGTTACATTTCTTTATGTTATTTGTACCAGTAACCGGTTTATGGATGAGTGCTCTTGGAGTAGTTGGTCTGGCTCTGAACCTACGTGCCTATGACTTCGTTTCGCAGGAAATCCGTGCAGCAGAGGATCCTGAATTCGAGACTTTCTACACCAAAAATATTCTCTTAAACGAAGGTATTCGTGCTTGGATGGCGGCTCAGGATCAGCCTCATGAAAACCTTATATTCCCTGAGGAGGTTCTACCACGTGGAAACGCTCTTTAATGGAACTTTAGCTTTAGCTGGCCGTGACCAAGAAACAACGGGTTTCGCCTGGTGGGCTGGCAATGCCAGACTTATTAATTTGTCCGGTA